GAATAGATGAAAGAAATCCAAAAATGGATTTTGGGTCAAGAATGAAATCTTATTGGAACTGTCCAGATCCGGTTCATCCTTGGGAACCCTATCCCATCCCGGATCGGATGAAATAGGATGAATTGAGATGGTCTTTTGTAAATACGGAATTATCTGGAATAGATCCACTATTTCTTTCTGTTCCGATCGCCTGGAAGCGACAAAAGAAACATCGTGTTGTTTCTTCAACAATTTAGGATTGGACCTCTCAGTAGGATTCGAACCCAGATGAAGTTCTGACCATCTATCAGAGAAAAAAGAACGAATTGATCTTGTAGGATTCCCAAGAAATTCTTCGATTTCTTCCGGAAGCAGATGACGAATCATCTGCTTCTCACGTTCCGCGAATAGCCGGGACATTGAGGAATCTCCAGAAAGGCTTTTCGGGAATCGGTCGCATTCTATCTCAGTTCGGTCCGTTTCAAGAAAGGAAGGATCCCAATCCAAAAGAATCGATCTTTCTTTGAGTTGTTGAATTTCTCTTTGATTGATCAATGGGGGAGATTCCGAATCCTCATTCCTAATGGAATCGAACGCATCTATGGAAGATCCTTTCAATTGGCTAGAATCCGTTACTTGAACGAAACTAGATCTTATGGAATCAGAGTGAATATTTGACGATACATTCCGTACCTTGCTAAAAAACCGATCCTTGTTTCCCAACCACACATTGTCTAACCAAATCCAATTCTTTCTCGATACCTTCCGCAAAAAATCGGATCCCTGTTGGTTGAAGAAACCCTCCCCTTCCAGGGGTCTTTTTTCACGAAAAGCAGGCATGAGATAACAAATCCAGTGTTTCACTAAGATTTCGAATCGCTTTCCCGAATTCAAGTTGATTCTGTTTCGCGTCTTCCTCGGAGAAAGGCCATCAAACCATTCCCAATCGTGGTCACTGCCGATCGGATCAGCCGTCGTATAGGATACAAAAAGAAACTCCAGATATTGGATATCTTTCTCTTGGAATGAGATCTCAATTCCAGCTAGGGGTTCGTTCGCTATCTTACAACTCGAATCCCTCGTTTTTCCAATCCAGTTCCTCCACCACCGCGAACCCCAGTTAGATTCAGGCATGATACACTTTTGAGTTCGTGGGAGAACCCAAGGACTCCCTTTCGAATCCATCAAACAACTCTCAGAGATCTTTTTCCCTTTTGGAGGATACAGGAGCGAAACCACCAACCTATGGGAAGACCGAAACAATGTTTCATTTCGGGGTCCAATGGAATTCATTGGTAGAGGAAGAAGCCCCCGCAAATAGAGATTTTTTCTTTCGACCATAGTTTGATGGTGCATACGAGATATAAGGACCGCTACGAGAATCAGGACGACACCCCGAACCAGTCCTACAACTTTGCTCGTGAAAGATCGGTTGCTTGGTGAACCCGAAAGGAGGATACTCCAAATTCGGGAGTCAAAAAGTTTCAGAAAACGTTCTTGGTGGAAAAAAAGGTAAGTGAAAGATCCCACGAAATCGAATTTGGTCCAGGAATCTAACAAATAGCCAAAAGTCTTGATTTCTCTCAATATCTCTCTCAATTCGAAGATCCATAATTGGACCTCATAGCCTCTCCTCGGTTTTGTTGGCATGGGTATGGTTGGGTATGGTTGGAAATGATTGATTCACGATGTCTGATGATCCAAGCATCCATGGCTGAATGGTTAAAGCGCCCAACTCATAATTGGCGAATTCGTAGGTTCAATTCCTACTGGATGCACACCAATGGGATGGGAGCGTTTCCTAAGTTCAGTCTATGGGAACTGGCTCTGTATCATCATCATCAGAGAAATCTATCTTATGCATAAAATTTATGTCTCTTATATATAGATATAGATGGGTTGTCTTATTTTCAGAATTCTTTCGATTTCGAAAGAGTTCTCTATGAGATTCGTTCGAGTCTGTAGATTCGAATCTTAATAGAGAAAGAATTGGTGTAGTCTATTCATATCCTATACTATAACATAGAAACAGTAAGAACTCAAATTCTTATCAATACTGGAACTCATAGGAAATGGATTTATGGATGGAATCAAATATGCAGTATTTACGGAAAAAAGTGTTAGGCTATTGGTGGGGACGAATCAATATACTTCTAATGTTGAATCAGGATCAACTAGGACCGAAATCAAGCATTGGGTCGAACTCTTCTTTGGGGTTAAGGTAATAGCGATGAATAGTCATCGTCTCCCGGGAAAGGGTCGAAGACGGAGACCTATTAGGGGACATACAATGCATTACCGACGTATGATCATTACGCTTCAACCGGGTTATTCTATTCCACCCCTTTATCTAGAAAGAAAAGAGCTTCAATCCAAATACTGAATACCACGGTGATCCATTTATACAAAACTTTTCCCCCGAGCACACGCAATGGGGCCGCCGACAGTCGAGTGAGATCCAATCCCCCAAAGAATTTGATCTCTGGCCAGCGTCATTGTGGGAAAGGCCGAAATGCCCGAGGAATCATTACCTCAAGGCATAGAGGGGGCGGTCATAAGCGTCTCTACCGTAAAATCGATTTTCGACGGAATGACAAAAAAGACATATCTGGGAGAATCGTAACCATCGAATACGACCCTAATCGAAATGCCCACATTTGTCTCATACACTATGGGGATGGTGAGAAGAAATATATTTTACATCCCAGAGGGGCGAGAATTGGCGATACCATTGTTTCGGGTACCGAAGTTCCTATCTCAATGGGAAATTCCCTACCTTTGAGTGCGGTTTGAACCATGGATTTACGTAATTGGAAGGAACCAATCAGGTTTACGACTAA